ACACGGAACACCAACCCAATCTCGACGAAAAGTACAAGCAACTACGAAAACTAGAACAACCAACCTCCGTGAACGGCCGCTTTCTCGACGTTATAGAACTATCTAAAGAAATATAACAAGTGTGCGATGGACCCAGCATCAGTAGCACCACTACTAGCAGCATCAGCAGCACCAATAACAAACAGCAATAGACCCATACTAACAACCACCATAGAGAGATAGATAGGGCGCACTCCCAACCTGAACTAGGAGCTACTAATCTCAATCACCAACACCGAGAGCGAACTCTACGTGGAAAAAAACCTTAAGTATTCCTTGTGCAAGACCGCTTTCATTGGGGAAATCCTTCTCGTCAATCTCTACCCTTGGTAAATTGCCTTCTCCCTTTTTTTTTTAGAAAGAGCGGGGCCTTACTTATTCAGGGAGGATGAAAGAAAAAGAAAGGGATCCGGGGGCTTTATGATCGGAGAAAGGGAAGGGGCGTGGTTGGTGTGTCACTGGGTCGGTGGGGGAACCCGTAGGAAGGGGGGACGACCCACCGAATTCACATCAGAAACCGCCAACATGAACACAAACGAAATCTTGAATTGCGTATAGAAAAGAAAGAAAACGAACCACTTCTATTCTCGGAGCTTAGGTATATGAAGAATGGCTTTTTGGTCCCTTTCGTCCAGTGGTTAGGACATCGTCTTTTCATGTCGAAGACACGGGTTCGATTCCCGTAAGGGATAGGTATTAATTCCCGGCCGCTTTCCGCCAGTGTTCATTGCTGAGTGATCGCTCGCTATCTGGCTGGAAAGGGTGGTCTGGAAGCTTCCTCTCTCCCAGCAAGCAAGACGAGATCACCACTTCTCTCAGTAATGGACTTCCTTTAATTCTTCCTTAGTCTTAGATGTCCTTTCATAGATTCTCGAACCTCCGACAGACAGAATCCCCATGCATGCGTTCTTTCTCTCCTCCCCTTTTTTGTTTTCTTTGATTTACAAGCTGGAATTGAACCAGCATCTCAGGTGGCTTTCCCGGCGCACTTCCTGATTGTGCTATTTTGAAAGTTCGTGAGAGTACATCTGGGATTTGGTTATCGAGGTACAAGAAAGATGATTGTGGGAACGAGTGATGGAAGGTTTTGTTGTGGTGGGCTTGCGATGTATGGGCATATGAGTGGTGAGGGGTTTGTACCAGAGTCTTTCCCTCTATTCCATCATCTGAGAGGTAATGCTTTGCTGATTTGGACTGTTCGAAGAACTAGGCTTGGCGGATCCGGTATGTATCACGTTGCAACCTGGCCAATTTCCTTCTCCTTCAAGATGCATTCCCTCCTCGGGTTCCGGATAATTGATGAACTGTGATGTGTCGAACTGCTCAATCTCCATCTGTTCCAGTAGCTCTATCTGATACTGCTGCTCGGCATAATCTTCCCTTCCCATAGTTGATACTCATACATTTCAGTTGTCGGCAACTCCAGAGGCTCTATCGGAGGCAGGGAACTGAAGATGTCGATTGATGACAACTCTGAAAATGACTGTGCTAATTGAACGGATTCAGACACTGGCCCGTGCAGCTGACCTTCTATGTTATTGAACTGTGGGAATTCTGGCATAACTTCTGAAGTAAGAGGACGAGTAGGATCCGCTATGTAATAGATGCGTTTGCCGGAAGGCATTCCCCACCAACTGACTTTTCTTTTGTATCACCGGACTCGTATCTCTTCTGCTGCATTTGTTGCATATTCCTCTTCTTCCACTGAGCACTCAGTGGATAGAAAGCGGGTTGGCGGCAAGCGTGACGAGAGGGCAGAGTTCCTTTGTGAAATGGCATACAGACACTTGTCTACGAAATGGGTCTGACAAAGAACGGGTAAATGCAGAGACCTCAATGGAGGGAAAGAGTCCTTTCTGTAGTTGTCTCTAATGTAGCGGCAAATGCGGCGTCTCTAGATTTCGCGATAACCGCATTCTCCACTTTAGGGAGCTTAAGGCACTAGCAATCTCCGGCTGGCTTTCCTTCTGGCTCACGACTTGGATTTGAACCAATCAAGCTACTTGCCCTTTAGTATAGTAGATCGTGACTCTGATTCTACTTATGAGATTTTCTAATGAAAAGCTTTACCGTGACATACTAAAAAAGAGGGTCTTGCGATGCTTCTTCACCCCAGGGTCACCAACCAGTGGAAGAGTCGAAAGCGGAGTAGAAACGAACCTTTAGTCACGTAGGGGCCCCCCTAGAGCTAATCCTTCTGTTTATGGTCTTAACTTAATCAGCAGAGGGGAGGAGTCATTTAGTGCCAAGTCCAGGTCTTCCATTCCATTTCCTGGTGATGGGGTGGATTTCAGGATCGAAGAAGAGGGAGATCCAAATATGGTACAGCCAAATCCAGATGAATGGAAGATGCCTATTGCGGGTCTGGTCCCTGCTTCCTCACATTGAACGATTACATGGTGTTAAGCAATTGAGATCGACCTTTCTCATGCAATTGAATGCTCCAAGCGATCAGTCCATGACTTCCCTCCAAAGTACTACACCGTAACCCTCGTCCTCAACGGACTCCCAACAGGACAGTCATTACTCAACAACACCATCCATTTCAAATATCTCATCACCATTCTCATCGAATTACTCATTCTATGGCGATTTCTAATGAATCAAAATCGAGTCTCATTGAGAAAAAATCCGTCTTTCTTTCGCGGCTGCAGCTTCCTTTCTTCCTTCTTCCCCTCACCTCAAAGTAGGAGATTCATCTTATTCTTCACGTCGCAAGGAACGAGCTCCGCTTCAACCTCGGGACTTCGTTCCAATCAACGAGGGGGACTCATTTCCTAGTCCCTGCTAGAGCATAGCCACGATAACGATAGCGAATTTAGTCTTATTCTTTTCTTCCTTTTTTGGGGAACTCCTTAGGGATTCTTTTTGGTTGGTGCACTAGGCTAGGCCCATGCTTTAGCTTTTTCTTCCTCGCCCAATGAGAAGGAGTCAAAGGCTAATATCTCCCGAATCAATGATGGAATCAGGCCACTGGTCTCGAGCGGCCATTCCAACTTCGTAATAAATCCAACTGCCACGCCAGATCGAGTGGATTGGAAATCCCTGTGTTGAAATGCCTGCCTTGCTTTTCACTCTAATGCTACTGAAATGATAAGGTCAAGGTTAAACAACCCTTTTCTTTCGAAATCTTTCTTTCTTCTATTCCCGTCCGCTTTAGTTAAGAAACTACCATTTGGCTCTGCCCTCTAAGAGAAGACCACTGCATTCTTGCTCAATCCCTATTTCTCGGCCTTTAAAAAGGTTACTTTCTTCCTTCTTCGGAATGAGGGGCTAAGAAACCCTCAAAATGGAGTTTGCATGATTGACATCATTGACTTTTTCCTTGGGAAGGAGACTCCCCGTCCGGAATAGAATTGAGTTCCCCTGCTGCTGCTCTTGTCTTTCCTTTGCTTTGCTTTCATTTCATTCCCATCTTCTTTCATAAGATTGATTGGACTCCCAGCCGGCCCAGGGTTCCTTTCTTTAGGGAGTCCACTTCATATTCCATTTGACTTTTCATTTCAAATAAAGGGAAAACGCACGAAGATCTGATTTCGATGTCACTTATGAGGGGAAAGTCAATTGATAGAAATTGCAGCTATATGAAACGAACTTGTCTCATTTTGATTGACCTTTTACGAAGGAAAATGAGCTTGTACCATTTTCCATCTATATGAGATGCACTTTTTTCATTGATCTCTTCTTTCGATCTCCCACCTTTCTTTCATTAGAGCTTAGATTCTTTCTTTCTTCTGAATTTCCATGAATTGACTTTCCATTTCAAATCGGCTCTGTAGGCTCTCACTACTATAGGTCCCGGAAAATGAGATAACATTGGCCTTTTGAGACCTTCTCTGTCAACAAAGGTACTCTCTCTTGCTGTCTTCAATCCCCTTGAGCTGCTAGCGAGCGTGAGTCCCTTCGTTGCTTCTTTTGTTTACCATATCCCATGTGGTTGAAGCTGCTGGGGCTGCTATGATTGGAGCTGTGATATTAGCTCATGACTGGTTAACTTATAGCTAAATCTGAATCGTAGAGTGCTTTCACTCTTCAACCTTCTTTCGGCAAATCCGGTGTGTTGTCTCCTTGAACAGAGAGTCAGAAAGCAGAAATTCCTTCTCTTCGCATTCTTTCTTGAATCTAACAGTTGGACATATGACCGAAGAGTTGCTAACAAGAACAGCAAATCGAATTCACGATATCGCTAGCACCTGACGAGCACGAAGAAAATCCATTTTTCTCAGTCTTGCTCGATGTACGGCTTTTTTAAGAGCTCTAGAGGCCTAAGACAGGGGGATCCTCTATCTCCGGGTCTTTTTCTCTTAGCAGAAGAAGTTCTGAGTAGGGTATTGAGGAAAATCTTTGAGGATGGCAGTCTTGGTTTTTATAGAGGGGGTAGAAGTTTTTTACCCGTCTCCCATCTTCTATTTGCTGATGACACCCTGATCTTTCTCAACGCTAACAAAAGTATCTAACCTCTTCTTTTTCCTTGCTTTATATGAAAGAGCATCTGGGCAGAGAATCAATAAAGAGAAAAGTGCGGTCTACTCTTCGGAAAAATGTGCTCCCTCACGCATTTCCATCATCCAAAGTGCTGCTGTTGAAGAAAGATCTTCCTTTTACCTTTCTCGGTGTTCCAATCTACAAGGGTCGCCTAAAAAAGGTTTTGTTCAACCCAAATCAGCAAAAAGGTGGAGGGCGCGCCAGCGGAAACTCTTGTCTACTGGGGTCTCCTGATTAAGCATGTCCTCTCGTCTATTCCTATCCACATATTGGCTAGTCTTCCTATTTCTAAGGGCTCACTAGACCAAATTGAGAGAATTATGGCGAACCAATGCTTATGGAGAGAAGACGCAATCAGCCTTGAGGATCTCAATGAGCTCATCGACAGGGAAATGAAATTCAAGTTCCTACTCATTTCTCAAAGTCTGTAAAGAGGCTGATCCAAAAGTCTGGGTGCAAGCTTAAGCAATCCCGTGCCCAATGCCGCTTCTTTCAGAGACTGTGGTATCGTATCCACCTCAGAAAAGGGGTTGTTTTATCCTAGGAGGACGTGCCTCTTATACAAGAGGTTTGGGTATTATGAGCCAAAAATACGTATCGTACTAAACTCCTGCAATATGATCACATTGGGAGCTTCTTCATCAGACTCCGATGAAGAAATGCCCAGAATGTCATTCCAAAAGACCAATGTCTTTGGGGAATCCTCCTCCGAATTCGAAGAAGATGTCACTACATCGTCTCCCCAAAGCCCTAAACAAGAGGTTTCATCAGAGAATGATTCATCAAAAAAGTAAAGGAGTCGAAAACAGAAGACGTCTTAACACGAATCTTTGAGCAAGTGGCTACAGACCAAGTCCAAAAAGAGGCTTCCGAGCTCAAAGACGCTCCCCCAGAGCTGGAAGATGGAGGCCAACCCATGCCTTTTCCTCACCGTCACTGCCTTCTCACTTGAGATTTCGTTTTATGCTTTTTTGTGCATGCGAACGGGACCATTTAGATCATCTCCGTCAAGTGATGGAAATCCTACGGCGAGAAAAGCTCACTATGAATCTTTTCAAGTGCATCTTTGTGACCGAAAGCGTTATTTTTTTCGCTTTTTTCGTGTCCATATATCGAGGGGTTTAAAGAGGCCTTAAAGTCGATCAAGAGTTAGTTCAGGCTATAGTCGAGTGGCCTAGACCCAAGACCATTGGTGAAGGGTGAAGTTCGTACTTTCCATAGTCTAGCTACTTTCTATCGGCGATGGAATCCCGTTCGTTCCTTTCTTTCTTTGCCGGGTCAAGGAGAATCGCTTGGTTGGGTTCATTGATTGATTTCGTTTCCAATGAAAGAACTGAAAGATAAAGAGAAGGTTCCCTCTACTTCAAAGGGAATCGAAGAAGGCACTGAAAGAGATAGTGAAACTGGGGCAAGAAGAACTGAAGGTTCAAAAGATTTCATGATTGCTGCATCATCAGCAGGAACTTTTGAGAGTGCAGTTCCTGTGGCTGAGCATGCCAGTGATGTAAAGGTTCAACCTTGTCTTTTACTTGAAGAAGAGCAAGCTGAAAGCGAAAGGTTCACTATTTGGCCCTCTGTGGTGACATAAGTCAAGAATGTTGAAGTACGTGAGCTAAGAAAAGCTTCTGAGAAGAAGTCTAAGAAGGAAAAATCTTACCAAGTAGCAGTCCTCTTATGACCAGGAAAAAGAAGTACCCAAAACTTTGCAAAATGGGGGCCAATTGGGAAGTGGCCCGACTTAGCCAGCTGACAGAGATGCTGGAAGTTGCGAGAAGGTGGTGTCCCCTGTCCTAGTATGTTCAATGCCAACTGGTAGTACGCCAAAGCGGATCTGTCATTAACTAAATGGCTCCGTAAAGTAGGTACTGGTTTGGTAGCTTCGGCGGATTCGTGGGGAGATAATTCAACATTGCTACCACCTAAGAGACCAAGATAGGCGGAAAGTCTTTCTCAGTCTGGAGGAACCATAGTAGAAAGAGAATAGAAAGGTCCTCTTACTCGTGGAAAGTTCAAAGAGATAGATGAGAATCCACTATTTCAGAGAAAAGAGGTAAACTTTGCTCTTATGACTAAGGTTGTTATTCATACACCGGAACCTGAAACTGTGTCTGAAGCTTTCACCAAGCCCTATGAAAGGTATTCTGAGGCTGAAAGCCATGGATGAAGAGATGAAGGCCATCTACAAGATACGAAACCTCGCCATTTGGTCTAGCCCAGGCTGTGAGCTTCTTCTTCTTACTATGAGTAGCCTCCTTCTGCTCGCTCCTTCCCCACCCATTGTCGATCGATCTATTCAAAAACGAATGGGAGTTACCCCGCATATGCTGTAGACCATGATCACCCCCTCACTAAGGATATAGCCATCACTCCCTTAGCGGACATATTGTTGGGATTTATTCCCCACCTTCATGCTTTGCCACCCTTGACTTAGCAGCCTCCTTACGCCCACCCACTGGCACAGTCTCACTCCTATAAGAGCAAGCATTGGGCACATGGGACGAACGAAGAACGAATCAAAGACTTGAGGTCGGACTTGCCCGGTTCCTCCGCTATTGATTATGGAATCGAAATTCCATACAGCCCGCTTCTGTTGTTTTTTCGACATGTCTGTCTCTTCTGATTCGGATTGAACGGGAACATATACTTGCCTTCCACCAGAACTGGTTGTTTCATAACATGCGCCCTAGCCTGGAAAACTCTTGATTGAGATTGTTTGAGCAACGAACGAGGTCAACGATGACGCGAGTTTCCAATTGATTCCGTATCCGGAAGGGAAGGAGTAGACGCACCCCTTACTAACTGTGATGTAAGGTATTAGCCAAAAAGAATATGAGGAACCACTTGCAACGCAAGAACCCCCCTTTTTTTCATCTTAGTGTGCCGGATCTCATTCCGCTATTTCCCTGTTATCTGTCAACTTTACGATAATGTACGATCATCCGAGGGCACTTGTCTTTCAACTTATTACGAAAGGGGTCTCCTCTTCGTTCATTTCGTAAGAGCTTGGACTGGGAATGAGATCACAGAAGAGACTGTCATATTCAATTGACGCATCAACGGCAGCAGTTTTATACGCATAAGCTATGGTGGCATCTTACTCCAAGCTAACTGTTGAAACGGGTTCAAAGTCAACAGCTGTTCCCACGCCGGGTGTTATATCCTGTTTGGTTTAGTAGTATAAACTTATACCTAACCTTGTGACTGAGCTCCTCAGAGAAATCCAGGTAGAATGAACTAGGCCTTGGGTGAGAGACTAGGACGGAAGGTTGAAGCTGCAGGAAAGAATCGATTTCTAGTTATCGACTCGAATCAAAAAGGATTCAAAAGGACCGGTTCAAACCTTCCGGAAGTCCCATGCCAGCTTATCTTCAAGAGAAGATGCTGTCTTCGGTGAAACTTAGGCCTGGGCATGACATTGTTGCTATATTGGTCTGACCTTTCTCCTATAGGGGGTAAGATTTGGGTTATTACATGACATGCTTGTATCTATCGTACAGCTTGCGGTTATAAGAGGGTCTTTCGGGATTACGCCATCTTAGGTGATGTGTCGCCTATGACTAGGTGGCGGAGATCTATCAAAGCGTAATTTCGGTTATTTCCGTTGGGACCTTTATCTCCTGCGGTATGCTGGAGTTTGCTAAGAGAGTCAGTATAACCAACGAGTGGACGTGAGCACTATCGAAGAGACCGGTCTGCGCACTACTTTCATGCTCCCCTAAAATTTAGGATAATTCAACTAAAACGCTCATGTTGAAAGATAGCATTCTTACATTTAGTTAATATTTCAAGGGTGAGGGCACGTACGTTTTTCCGAATCTTTTAGATGGAGAAAGGGGCTGACCTAGGGATGGATTCTCCAGGGTCTTCTCTTATTACCATTGAAGCTTTGGATGCGCCTATAGATAGAATGGTGTCTCAATCGCTTCTCGCCTCTCAGAGAAGTTCAAATACTAAGAATATACTTCCGGCTCCGGTCTACGAGAAGTATAGTATGTAGTGAGTGGTTGGTGCGAGTTTATTTAGGTTATCCCAACTCCGCAGATCCGCTATGAAGTGAATCGAAGGAGACCTATTTTCACCTGAGGTTTGGTTGGCCATCCCCAGGTCAGCCTTAAGGTCCCGATCAGTAATCGGTGTACCGTGCTCTGTTATAGCTTTTATGTGGTTACAAGAGGATGAGCTATCACTAGATCATTGAAAACAAGGTTAGATAATGTACAGGTGAGAATATGGTTATAAAAGAAGTGCCTGTCTGGCTCTAGACAATAAGAAAGACTCCAAATATTGGCGCCCATCCGCTGCTGATGCCTAACCTCAAGTAAAGAAGGAAAGAAGCTATGCCATGGCGACCTCCTTAAGAAGGCATCGCCAATCGCTTTTGCTTCTGCTTCTTAGGGCCTGAACTTAGGAATTGGATTCAAAGCCTGAAGCTGATTCAATCTCGTAGCAGCTATTTTATTTATTGTCTTGAAGCTGATGAAGCTTGAATTGAAAGCCTAGAGCTGTGGAGTGGTGTGTGGGACTCGTGTAGTAGTAGCTAGACTCCACGTGCCAGCTTCGCTCCTCCCCCAAGTGTAAACCAATCTCCCGTGGTAGACTTATGCTCATCTGGGTCTCCTGCCCAGTCAGCATCGGTGTATCCGCATAAGGAGCTGCCTGTAGCTAAACGACGGGGAAATGGATATTGTACGACAGCGACAAAAGAAAGACCGGTTCCTTACTTAGTCTGTTTGCTTTCGACCTCTTACGGAGCAGGGGTTTAACCCACTGAAGACCGTTCCCTACTAATTGAGTAGACCCTTTCTTTCGTGCTTGGTCCGATGGCGATTGCGTGCTGGAAGGCGGGATTGATGACTGTCGGGCTGACGAGTTACTATTAAGATGGTTTTTTCGATCCTAGATCCCTAGCCTTGTGTTACTGACCGAAGCAGAGGAGGAGGTTCGGTAATCCACGGAAGTAGTAAGGTTAGGAGGTTAGGTTCGGGGTCTGCCGTGTCTCCCTAAAGCTTATCTGTAGCCCGTGGACTCAGCTTCAATTGCATTACTTCACTTATCACTTCGAAACATGAACCCCTCTTTCGACTAATATGAATTGGAACTGGCTACAGAGGAAACCGAACCCGTCACTCCAACACTTATTTCTTGTGATTCCGAGGGTGGGCGGAACGATCAGCTGATGCGTAGCTTCAGAGTGGTCGTAGAGAGGGAGAAGTGGTTCAGTGTGCTGTTCGGAATCTTCCGCCACAGGCCTAAAATATTGTTTCAAAAGGGGACTCAAGGTTGAGTTCGAAGAAATGCCGGATTAAGGACAGGGCAATGAACTATGAGACTATAGCCAGAGGATTCAAACATGAAGGAATATACATCTTCGAGGGAAAGTCTATTGAGGCTCAATCAAATCATATGAATAGAAAGGGCATTTCAAGGGTTTTAGCCATTTGCATCAAGCTCAAACATCCTTCTTGCATGCGTGCTCCTCCGTAAGCACAGACTCGAATAAGAGGTCAAAATGGATTGGTAGCATACTCGATCAAAGGGGTGTGATTTTCTCGCCTACTACGGATCCGATACTACCCCCCATAAGAAACTGACAATCCATAAGCCCAATCAATTGCTATGGGAATAGCCTTTGCCTTTCGTTGACCTGTCCCTCTTTGAACAGCCTCAGTGAATCCAATCCCGTCTTTGATACGAATGAATCAGTATGAGCTTTCTAAGGTTCTTCTTCCGATTTCAATTCAATGGGATCAAGACATCCGTCTCGTAAGATGGGTATGAGTATAGTATATGTACTCAGAGGTCACTTCGACTGGGCTGCCCGCTGACTGAGGTAAGCGATCTGTCTTAAAGAAGAAGATTGGCAGGGTGAAGAATGATTGATTCTATTAGCCAAAGGTGGAGAGTAGTCAGATCAAGGGCTTAGCGCCAGAGAAGAAGCTAGCCAAGATTGGTAAGTCTAGAACAGAAGAAAGAGTGCTTATGACTGACTCCACCAACTCCAAGGAAGAAGGGAAGCAAAGCATAAATAGAAGTAGATGAAGGGAATAAGGAAGTGCCCCCAGAAGCCACGGGTTTGCAGACAGCGGTCCCTTTTGTACATTTGCTGAGGTGCGAGATGCGCTTCTTTAGTGCCCCAAGAGAAGAGAGGGCTTTAGGACTGAGACTGAATAGGGGGGAAGGCTAGGGGAGCTCTACTGAGTTGGAGAGGGTGGGACGTTAGTTCAGGTTCGAAAGGACAAGGACCAGGATTTTCTTTCCAGGTCGATTGAATAATCTTTCTTCCTCCTTTTTCAATGCAGCCCTTATCTTATAGTCAGTTCATTGAAGAAAGTACTATTAGATTGGGATAGAAGTAAGGGTAAAGGAAATTCTAATGAAAGTGCTGGCGCTATAGTCAGTCATTCCCCTTTGCCCATGCCTTTTAGGAGTGCCCCTGGTGCTAGGAGAAGAAAGCCAGCTAAGCAACTAATCAAGTAAGCTAGTGACTCATTCAGTCCAAGGGGATATTCTATATTAAGAAAGGGTCAGGGAAGTTCAATAAAGTAAGCCTGGTTCTTTCTCCCACACGGGGAAGGTTGTCTTTTAAGCCAGTAGTAAGTAAGCCTATGAGCCTTGGAGGAGTAGGGAAGGTGATTCAAACCTAGCCCTGCGCTGACGAATAAGTTCAGTGCCCTGCGGATAGAGCTAACATAAGTTTCTTACTCCCAAGTGCTAGTTCTGTAGCAAGAGCTAGTCATTCCCACGTGCTATCAAGTAAGGTGAGAAGGTGCCAGAAGTTGAAAAGTAAGCGTAAGTATGCCTTGTAGAAGTAAGGAGGGTTCTTTTGCCACGGGATAAATAGAGGAAGCGCGCTCAGTCCCCAGGATCTTTCATATTCATAAGTCAAGTCAGGTTCTAGAGTCAGCGTTGTAGTCATTCCCTCGTGCTGTATGAGCAAGCAAACCCAGCCTTTGAGTTGTAGGAGTTAGCCTCGTTCCCTACCTACCCTCTTTTCCAGTAGTTAGTAAAACGCTCTCTCAAGTAAGGTAAGGAAGGGGATCCTAAGAGTAAGGATAGGATTGGGATAAACCATCTATCAAGTCAGCCCTACGCTCTAACCAGTGAGTCAGTCAGCCTGCTATCGTACCCCTTTTTCTATCTATACTCTCGTTCGAGTCAGTCATCAGTTTCAGTTCAAAGTTCCCAGGGATGATCGTAAGTAATGGGACAGTAAGCAACCCCTATCTCCCATGCAAGCAAGTAAGCCATAGCTAGAACCCCTGGATAGAGTATGGGAAGAAGAAGCGTTGCCCTCTTAGGGACAATCAGGCCCTTTCTTTCTGACGAGATTCCTTCTTTCCTTTGATTTGAGTGAAAACTGACTTCCTAATAGGTTCCGTTCCGTCAAGGCGCGTTAGCCCTCTCCTTTTCTTTGTTTACAGGAAACGCACATGTTGAATGAAGAGAGCTTGACCCCTTTAGTATAGTACTAGTAGTCTAGGAGATGGAAGATATAGAAGCGATCATGCCAGCTCTTCCGCGATGTTTTTCCCTTCCGGAAGGGAGAGTCAGTCTCATATCCTAGCACTTTCCATGAGAACAGCGGATTATTTACATGTAGCAGCGGCTCTTTCGAATCACTTGCTTTATGACGCCAGTTTGAGAGATTGTTCTAGTTAGCAGTTCGTAGCTCTGATCGATCCTAACCAGGGACTTGCATCTCCTAGTTCTCTGTTCCTAGTGATTGGCAGGCCTCTCCGCTTGAGAGTCAGTCTCCCTTTATGTTCATCAGTAGGAGTATCGGGCAACGTGGAGCAGTTCCGACTCACTTTCTTTATAGAAAGAGGCTTTCGGCTGTCATAAGCGGGCATGGCAGTCATAAGCGTACTTGAACTAAGATCTGGTTGTTCCTGTTATCCTGGAGCAGGCAGTTCCATGGAAAGTGGTGTATATTTTCCCAATTGGATGTCAAATGGACGGGTTTCCTGATTGGACAT